GTTGGAGGCAAAGCCCTTTACCGTTGCTTGTTTAGTAAAGTCAAGCTTTTTGATAGGAGTAGGTGCTTGCTAGGGCACCATTCATTCTTCATTTGAAACTAACGAGTGTCGGGTCGGGGATTTCTGCCTTGTTATCAAAAAGGGAGTTGGGTAAAGCAAACTCTCTCCTTGGAGGAGCACGGGCTTAGTCAAGTAGAACCGGGTTGCGCTGCTTGATGTTCCGATCGAAAACAAATCAGTGGGGCCATGCCGGTACGACTGAATATGCGTTAGAAAGGTCAACCCCTCCCCTACGACACCAAAAAAACCGGGCCGAACTTCTAACCCGCCCGCTTCCATAGAAAAATATCGTGGCAACGTAGACCTAAGTGGTCATATTGGATCCTTGGGAACCATCACAAGTACGGCCGGCCTATATTTGAACGAAAATGCCGTGTCGTCCAGCGGAGCCTAGAAGAAGGTGACTCGCGCAGACAGCTGACTCCTTTTCAATAGAAAAGAATAGCCAAACCAACCCAGCTGGCTGGTCAATCTCAGAGATCTTATCGGCCGGCAAACCGGAGACGGGCGACCACGGTCCCGACCTTACCAGCACCTGAGGTGTACTAATCAATGAAGCCCCGAAACCTACTTTATTTTATGAAAAAAGAAACCAAGCCTAACCGGTCACGACATGTTGTTGATATTGATTGAGTTGGAGGGACTTTCGCTGACTGAATCCATCCATAAACCTAGACCCCGGTAACCTTTGTAACCAAAGCGTCACGACAACATCCAAAGGTAACCTTTGGATTCTTAAGTAGGGGGGCAAGGAGGAGCACGTAGGAATGCCGACCACTACATAAGCCACTAGTGGCTGAGAGAAAGCGAGCAGCACCTTGTATAGGTTGGGCGGAGCTTGAAGAAGCGAGCCCCTATCAGAGAAAGCCATTGCGCGCTAGCCTAGCTAGCTAACGTTTTTCAGCTGGCTGTTATGTTAGTTGTAGCGCGTCTTCCCTCCTTCTCTCACTTCGGAAAGATTTAGCAGTCTTTTCTTATGATGACCTGGTCGCGAGAGTACGATACATCGGTGTAAAAGATTTAGTTGGATCTGTGAGGTTGGTTATATATGTATATCGATATGTCGCTCCTTCCAATCGCCCTTGTTCTTGAAGCTCTCGCTTTCCCCCCCCTATCTAATAAGGTAAGTTGCCCCTGCCAATGAAATCCAATCTGCAGGCACCTGCCTATGTGTCTGCCGCTTGCACTCTACCATATTCATTCCACGCTTTTTTAGGACTTTCTAAAAGTGCCGGTATGAGAAATGAAATAAAGGAGTTGAGAATGCCTCATTGAAAGGAAGATCTCTGGGAGCCTTCACTCGTCAACCTAAAAACAGGAAGAAGCTCGTCTTGAAGATGAAGACGTAGGGAGGATGGGAATGAGGTGCAACCGATTAAAGAGCGATCAGGAGGGTTTAAAAGCGCCTTGCCTGACTTCCCGCCAGAAATAGAAGATTTATTGCTTGCTCTGGTTATAAGCGGTTAAGGTAAAGGGCAACCAACTTTAAATCATACTTATAATTTTGCCTTGCTCATGGCACTTCTTTCTTCGTCACTCGCCCTTCCTCACAACATAAGGTTTAGTGCCCTCCCGTTCGATTAGCTCTCTCGCAACAAACAGAGGAACCGAGAATGAATATGCGCTTATGTGCTGCGCTTCGACTTAGTCCTCTAACTCTAACCTTTAGTCGACCAACCACCATCTCCTTCCTAGGAAACCATTTGCCTTTTCATTCCTTTCCTAGATAAGCTATCCTCTCTAGGCGGACCTACCTTTATCAATGAAGGGGCCCGTTGTACTCTTTCCCATTTTTTTTTAGTTTATAGCTCCTGGAACTAGCACACCATGGGTCGGGCTCTCGATCAGCATAGATGGGCGGTGTGGATAGGGTAGAAGAGAACCGGGCAGTACCTCATACTATGCCTTCCACTATGGAAGTGGGAATCCTCCTTCTCCAGGGGGGTCACAATGGTGAAAGATTCGGAAAAGGATTCCTCTATGAACGGGCTGAGAGATCCGGCATAACCACTCACGAAAGCTTCTTTAATCATCTTTGCAGACTTGCGCCAGTTGTCCTTTAACAATCCTTAATAGTAGATCCAATTCCGGCATCATGTAGAACTAAGATCCCAAGTACTAATCAATGAAGCCCCGAAAACAAACCTCTTTGCAAAAGAGACACCATAGGGGAGGTAATTAAATTGAGAGAGAATCTATCAGTTACTTAGCGTGACACAGCTACCTACGCCGACATGTGTATGTGTACAGGAACGGGTGCGGGAGCTACCCCCTGGTGCTTTGCCGGAAGCCCTTCATCCATCTCAATATATGGAAATTCTACACGCAAAGGCTTCTCCGAACATCAAAACACTTCTGGATTTCGGGCCCTACTGAGAAAGGGGAGAACCTGCCGCTTCGGATGAATTCTTTTTTTTGTGCTTTTCGGTATACCAGTGAGAGATCTGTTCCGATGGCCTCCGGCCACTGTCAAAGCCGGTAGGTTTTGGGTTTTTAAAAAAAATCCTTAGTCGAAGATCTGGCATTAAATGCTTCTGAATTCAATTCAAAAGATGTCCGAATCAAAATTCCGAAAAAGTGGTAGTCATAGGACATATCTCAAGCCAGCGAGAAAGCCAAGTTTTAAAGGTTAAGTTCATTTGCTCCTTACTTAGGATTGTCCGAGGAGTTCATAGTGAAATTCTCCCTACGAAAATTCTCCTTCTACTCCTCCGGCGAGCCCATATAGGCCTTATCTTGGGAGTTATCTTGCACTTCAGCCCTTGGGAGAAAGGTTACAGACAGCCCTGTCTCTGTCAAGCACTCTTATGAGAATAGGAGTATTGAAAGCATTTCATTTAAAGGTAAAGGAGCAGTATCAAATAAACCAGCTCTATATCATAAGCCAAAGAGGGGAGATGAGATATTGAGTAGGTAGTAGATATGGCTTTTGGTCTCCCATATGCTTAAAAAGTAGTGTATGGAGGGGAAAGGGAAAGCTCGACTCTTACAGAGGGAAGTCCTTTACTTCGGTCGTAGGTTGAAAGCCTATTCCAGTCCTTAGCCCTTTTGTTTACCTTACTAAAGATCCCCGAATCCGAATAGAATGAATGAGATATCCTTTCGTTTAAGAAGAACGAAAGAAGACGATTAGAGTCTAAGGGACATTTCTTATCGTGGATTCTGTGCATCCATTCTAAGATCGTACATTCAATTAAGAATGAAGTATGTGAGTCTTTTTTTAGAATTTAGATTAGAGCTCGCTCTCTCAGTCCACTAGAAAGACAAGCCAATGCCAATACCAGGATTGGGAAACCCAAGGCCAGGGCTAAGGCAAAGCCAATGGCCAAGGCCAAGGCCAATGACAATTACAAAATACCAAATCCCCCAAATCTAAATAACGTACAAGCAACGGCTCGTTAGAGCCAGGGCAACTATCAACGGCTCGTAGAGCAACAAACAACGGCTAAAGCCAGATCAAATAATGTACGGCTAGAAGATGTCCAAGGAGAAATCAGAAATAAACCACCACATCCATAATAAGCGTAGATAAATCTGAAATCCGTTAATACGTTATTTCAGATTTATCATTGTACAAGCAACTCCACAAGCTTTAAAAGTAGATTATGAATTGTACACTTGACACTCACCTATTTTTTATAGATAGTAAGAATCTGTTTTTATTTGTCATTTCTTGTTCTAGTATTATAATTAGCCTATTCTTTCTTTTTCATCGGTGGGGGATAATCCGTCCGTATCAAAGGTAGCTCATTCCTCTTGCTTCGGCACGCTTTGTTCCTAAAGATCCCTCTTTCATCGGTATTGAGCCTAACGGTATCATCTGACTCTTCCTATCCTCGGGATCGGGCGGAGGCCTGAAATCAGTAGGGCAATAGCATAGCTATTATTGACCTGACCCCTATTACTTAAGCCTACTCTTTCTTCAAGATACGAAACGAGCAGCCGGAAACGGCTGTCCCTATTGTATTTTAGATGGAGTCATCAACAGGGCTAAGAATCTTACCTTTACTTAGAGAGGGGTAGCGGTACCACGCTCTTCCGTGCTCGTAGGTTGACTCCCCACTTTCCCAGCAGCTAACTTTCATGTTTGGCTTTTTCTCTTCCTTGGTTGCTTGCCCGAAGGAGATGGAAGGAGTGAATAGCCGTAGGCCGTACGCAGAAGAGAGAGAATCCGTCGGTCTTTAGAGTGCAGAGGGACTGACTTTCCTCGCATAAAATCCCGTATTTCTTTTTGCTTGTCTTTTTTAGAATCAGATAACTTTGTGGTAATAAAATAAGATAACCGTGGTTAATACGGGACCGGTGTCAAAAGAGACTAGAGCTTAGCCTCGTAGGGTAAACCAAACCATGCCTCGCAGCATTTATTTATTCTTTTCATTCTCAGAAAAATATCCAGAAAGACTGAACGCCAACCAAACAGGAAGCTTAATCCAATCCTCCACTTCGGAACGGGCTCGAGAGCTTCAATCAGACTTAGGGAGCGGGGAAAGCGGCAGAAGGGCGGTCTCCGGGTTGGAGGGGTAAATAGTTTGGAGTCTTCAAGGAGCCGCCCGGGGGGGAATTTAAGGGGGGTAACGATCCTTCTCTGCGGCCTTCCTTCCCTGCCCCAAAATTCCTTCAAGGAATTTAGTAAGGGGCAGACCTTAATCTGAATACGTATTGTTAATACTTAAAATTCAGTAATACAAAACTAACGTTTTGAACAACCTCATGATGATACCATTAAAGGAGGTTTAAACAGGCCTTTAAGGCTCAATAAACGGGTATAGAGGGAGTTCCATTCATATTAACAATGATAAACCATGGGGGAAGAACCTTAAAGAGAATTAAATTATTACTAAGCCCTGCCCCCTAACTTATCAAGAACAGAAACCGGACTCAACTGGACTTAACTGAGGGAAACACTGGACCGAGGGCGAAGCTCTGCTTTGCCCACCACCTCCCAGAGTATTAGCCGAGTTTTAGATGCCCTTAAAAGGACTTGAAGACCACTAAGGAATCGCTAGAAACAGTAACAAGTAGTCCAATGAGGACCGAAGTTAAAGAGAAGTTTTGGAGAAGATTGTTTGAAGGAAGCGATAGGACTGATCGGGTGATTAGTCAAAAAGGAAGACGCGTAGCGTCACATTACTCACGCACAACGGCTTCAACAAGAACTATATGAATAGCTAAGTAGCGCTAGTCTAAACTAGAAGCCGTTGCTTGTTCGATGACTGACCTTTCTATCCGCCTTTATAGAACTGCTAAATAACCTGAAAGCTATAAAGCAAGTCAGCACCAGCGCTAGCGTAGGGGCTGACCTATAAAGAGTAATGGGAGCCCTCGGCGATTGAGAGGAATGGTCCAATCGGTTGGTGAAATTAGTATTATAAATATTCCCTATACCTTTCAACTTGATTTCCTTAACAAACTTATAAATAACCTGAAAGAGAAGGGAAGGAGGAAACACAGGCTACTAGCAGAGTAGTACAACTTAACCCAGTATTCCAAATTCCTGTAGCTAAGACGAGACGGCTGTGATTGGCAGTAGGGATACTAAAAAGGGTCTTCCTCTGCCGGAGGTGTCTTTGAAAGAATATTCCTAGGGCCCTTGTTAATAGATAGAGGCAGACTAGTAAATCCCGGTGGGGTTCCCATAAATAACCAAGTTGGAATGGGATAGGGACCACCCGAACTACCGCCTCAAGAAGCGAGCTACCGGTTGACACCAATAATCTTAATGCCGGAACCGACAGAAACTCATTAGAATTTCTACTCGGGGATGGGAGGGCGCCTCGGCTCGCAGGGTAGACCAGCCAGGGACGATGGGGCGTGCCGGAAACACGCCATTGGAAAGCCTACGGGGAAAATAGTACCCGAGGGGCCAAAAGCTGAAATAGAGCATTTCTCCAGAGGCAAAAGAGGGAAATGCGACAGGCCAGAGGCTCAAATGCTTTATCTTCCTTGCAGGACAACCCTATAGAATAGGACTTCAAAGACAAATTCCTCCCCGCTAAACTAGACTTTCGACAGTGGCTCCATACGGTATCATAAGCCCAGGACTGGACTAGGAGGTAGTTGCGCCACTCATTCTCTTAGGTCGTCTCAAAGCGCTTAGTCTTGGGTCAACGAGCTTAGTGGAAAGGTCAGGGGTTTGATCAATAGCATCGATTCTTTCTTTCCCTCTACCCGACCTGCCCTGTCATGTCGGTATAGAAGTGTCATAGAGATGACTACTGATAGTTGAAGAAGGGGATCCGAGTCTGAACCTTCATCTTCTGACGCCAACTCCAAGCATTAGTCGATTAGCAGGGTTTCAGCGCTGAGTTGACAAACTAAAGGTCCGGGTCTCCGAGCTTAGCCGCTAGGCGAAGGGTAGACGGAAGAAGGTCTCCGAAAGCCCTCTTTCCAGCTTCGAGAAGAACGGGCACTCAAACCTATCTTTCATCAACCAAGAAAGCAAGAAGAGCGGCTTCAAGCCCAATCGAACATCAATCACTTCACGGACGCTATTGATTGAGTAGCCAACCCCAGCAAGAAGAAAGGGGAGCGGAAAGACACCGATTCCGACTCTAATCTCAGGCTTCATTGGTAAGGTAAGGAAGCTACGCAGCTCCAACATCGAATCGGGCAATTCCTCTTCAAGCCCTTGTGACATCAACAAACAAAGCGAGTTTAGGGCGAACAGCTGCTTTTTCGGAGATGACTTCTGTCAATAGGCAAGTAGCGCTTTTAATATGAGTAGTAGGGCGAGAGAAGATAGGGATTTCTCCCCTCTCTCTAAAATAGCTAGAGTATACTCGATAGCATATCGATGAGAGAGCCCGGCTTTGGGGATCCTAATTTCCGGGGTGGTATCTGTAATGGGTTAAGCTGTAATAAGCACGTACCTTTAATGGTTGGAAAGGGCCAGGAGATTCCAGTTCCTAGTTGATTCCCTCTTCCACCTTTTCTATCTATCATTAAAAGTAGGTAGGGTGGCCGTCGATCGATGAATTGAGAAAGATAGGACCGAGGATTCTATTGAAATAGACAAAGCTATCGATGGTCACATTGAGACGGAGGGAAGTATGCCCCCTTCTTCCTTTTTTTGTTCGGATGAGACGGCAGTGAGCAATCGATAGAGAGCAAGGGATGCTAGCGCTCTGATCCTAGTATTCCTCGCTTCAGTAGATTTAGGAAGCTTTGGCATCCGGACGTATTACGATAGCTAGACGGGGTGGGATTTTCTATCGGATGGTTATTCATCAAGTGGATCCTTTGCCTCTTACCTCAGTAGCTGGGCCCGGAAGGCGGTAACCGGCTTCGGTGAAAACTCTTCCAACAATCAATCGCGCTCTAGCCTCGCGTACGTAGGTAGCCTTTTGGCGCGCTATGTGCTGCTATGCGTATGCTTGCTCGCTTAGGCGCGCCCTTTCTTAATAGAATAGAGGGATGCTCTCAGCTAGCCTCAAACTTTGGAACAACTGAATCCTCATGCCTCTCCTCTTTCTTTATAAAGAAATAAGAGAATTGCTTTTTTATTCGTGCTTTCTAGTAATTAGAGGGAGAGCGCTCAGAGACCGGGCCACCAAAGGTCGGATGGATCGGCCTATTGAGAAAGACCGACCAGGTCGTAACCACTCCCCATTCATCCGAAATAGTATTTTAGTATAGAACAGAGGCATTCTGGGCCGACTACATGCCCATCTAGTGCAGTGGCTTGGAAGCAAGCTACCTTGACCATCTTCCGAAGTTCTAAATAATCTACTGATCAAAGGCTGTAAGGGCGGACTGCTCTACATTCAGCCACACCAGAGTTCCCCCGAAGCGATCTTCTTCTAGTTGCGGGACGAAATCCGACAGCCAATTGCTGGCTCTGAATAACCAGCCCAGCAAGAAGCTCAATTCTTCCATAACATAAGGGGGCGGGCTTGCGCGTGAGCCGAATGGCGTAGGAGCACAAGAGTACTTCGCGCCACAACCATCTCCTTTTTATAGGTTCTACGGACCGATGCCTGCTGCTTCATCTGGGAGAAAAGAATCATAGATATGCCGGTCATTAGAAGGAAGAACCGCCATAAAAAGATTCCTCGTGTATCATCTGTAGCAAAACTATGAACGGGAGCTAGCAATCCGGACCGTATTGAAAAGGTTCCTGAGACACAGCATGGAAAAGTAACAATATTAAGAAACGAGGTCCAAGAATGAAGAAGGGGTAGAATTACTGAATGAATACGAGCTGTGGCTAATACCCGAGACACAAAAGAAGCATTTTCTACGGGATCCCGAAACCACCAGCCACCCCGACCTAATTCATGATAAGCCCACCAACTTCCTGGCAAAATGCCTACGGTTAAAAACCACCGACATGTCAAGATCCAAGCTAGAATTAGGTCCTGGTCCTGGTCCTGGTCAGAGACCACTGTGTTCGCGCCGGCGGTCCAACAAAGAGGCGAAGTAGTGGTATCTTTCTTTCCATTACGAACGACACGCTTCGTCGCCTGCTCCCTCCCCGTGTCCACTAGCGCTCCTGTCCAGAGCGAAGAGAAGGCGAAAAAGCGCCGCCGAAGCAGCATAAGCAGGCTTCTATTGCTACGTAACAATAAAGCAGGATAGCATTTTGCGCCCACATGTTTGAATTTGAGGGTAAAGAGCTCGCGGGATCCGACGCATCCAACAGAGCGAAACAGTGTTCCATTCTTTTCAGCGGCATCCTTTCGCATTGGCGGCGAGTGGAGTGCCACAACCTCATTCATCATTTTTGATCTACATAAGGCAAAGCCCATAGCACTGGCGACGTCTCCGGCATAAATGCAAGGAGGGTGTATAGCTGATATAGGATCTTGTGGAACAGGATTTGATTCTGCAAGCGGTTCAGTACAAACGAAGAAATTTCGAACAAAAGGGTCGGAACTCGCTGATAGGAAAGAAGAGAAAAACAAAGCAATGCCAAGAGCTCCGTCAATCCGCTGTTCATCGATAGACGAAGCTCTCTCTTTATCATCTCGTGCCAGATGCAACAAAGAATGAGTTATTTTTCCTTCTCGCGAATCACGGGAGCGCCTAGCGCCCAGAGGAGCAAAGCTCATTTTCCTTTCAGGGTAAAGCGGCGCGGCTGGCCCGTCAAAAGTCCGGTTCCTTCGCGAACGAAGTTCAGAATCAACAAGGGTTCGTAGAACGAAGGGAGTGTATAACTGGGGCGCAGCCCCACTTTTTTGTTCGTAACGAGGGAGAGATAGAATAGAGTTCTTCACGAAGTTCGAAACAAAGGAATAAAAAAAAGTTTCTCTATGGCCTCCTCGTTTTGAGACATTATGGCTTTGGGGTCGACCCCGGTAACAAAGAAGGAATCCATAAAAACTTAGGATCCGACACCATGATAAAATACTACCCTCATGATTAGACCATGTCCCTGAGATTTGATAAAAGAAAGGTGAATTAGCGGTTAATACGTTGTAATTGGATAAGTTATTAGGAATATGACGGAACGAAAGACCAAGGAAAGAAAGAAGAATACAAAAAAATGCAGGTGCTGCACCAAACACTGGTGGTTGTTTCTTGTTGTAAGTGAATGCAACGAAAAGACCCGGAAAAAACGAATAATGAAACAATTCATATATTGACATTTCGCGCTCATTTCCAAATTTCTGCTTTGTTATTCCCATCATCCGGTAACCACAGGATGATCCACAAGAAAGGTGGCAGGATTCGAACCTATGGCCGGCCTGCCCCTGACCGGGTGGCCGGGTTAGCACCCCTCGTCGCCTCTGTACCCGAAACAGATGCGCTGCGCTACCCAGCGCGTAACCTTGTCTCCCCTACTCCTCTTCTGGTTGTGCCATTACCAATCGCGAGTAACCCCCGGTCCGGCCGCCCCTGACCTAAGAATAACAATTATCCTTATGACCAAACAAGGACCAGCTTACTTACTTCTCGAGCGATAGTTCCACGATCCCGACCAGCTACTTCTTGAGAGTAGGGGCATCAAAGCTTGCCCAACCTAGTAACCATTCCTCCTTTGATGACTCCCAGTAGAGAAAGCCTAAATTCTCCGATGTGGATTGAAAGGAAGTTGGGGATGGACATGGATCCTTCCGCCTATCCGGATTGTTGGAAATATAGCAATGGTTTTTGTATTTATTATTTCCGGAAGCAATCTTCACTGGCACAAGGATCTCCTCACAGCGACCTCCACTACGATAGAACCCGACAATGAGTTTACGAAGGCTTCGACTAGTGCGGGATAGGCTAATCACCAGACTGCTCTGGAATAGGTTAATCGCTGGAGACAAGAACGAGTGAATCTAGTTTCGAGAGCATGCCTGACTCTAATAGGGGGCGTAGAGTTTCTAAGTGAAGGCAAACGCAACTATATATGTAATATCCTAGCTGTCAGCAAGGCAGGTCCGCTATAAAGCCTACCGGCCAGAAAGTCCTTAAGAACGAGAAAGCCGACTAAAAGGCTATTCCATAACCGACTCTTGTTGCCGAGTCGAGGGGGCTTGGCTGGTACCAGGCTCTAAAAGAGTTTTCTTGCTCGCTCTGCGAAAACGGTTTTCTTTCGTCAAGCGCCTGTCTGCTTTCACGAACGTATAGTAACTAACTAGCCCTAAACCGTAACTGAAACACTCTCTTCTCCAACGAAAGCCGCCATCCAGATTAAGAAGCGGAAGCGGAAAGAGTTTACTGAAGAGGCTTTCATCTACTGCCTCCCTAACTAGAAAGAAAGAGGGGATCAAAAAAGCTTGAAACTAGTAAGGCCTTTAATAACAACGGCTAAAGTGAAAAGCCTACCGCCCTTACCTCTTCTCTACCCGGACCTAATCCAAGCACTGAATCGATCAAGTTAGTTGGTTTCCGCTTTCATAACAAATAAGGCGTAAAAGAAAGGTATTTTCTTTAAAGGTATATTCAAATAAACTTAGCTTACCAAGAGTTCCGGAACTAGAGAGATAAGAGATAGGATTTTTTCTCCATACGAGGAAACTCAGTCACGTCTATCTGATTGATCTCCTTGACCTGAGTCTCGGTTTTAGCGATATTCCCTCCTTCTTTCAGGCTCAAGCTCTGTCTGGTCTTCCTTCCCCATTCCCCACAGGCTTCCGGGTCTGTACTCTGTTCGGACCAGAAGACTTGCAACACTGACTTACCGAAAAATACTGACAGCTTTCCGACTTTTCGTTCTGCCTCTACTAGTAAAGGGGCTTTTTTCTTACAAGAAGCTTGACTTAAAAGGCTTGAAAGAGTTTTTTCTATGATAGGCTTGAACTGAAAAAACAGTTCTAGAAAGAACCCGCTTACCGCTGTAAATAATGAAAAATCCGTCTTTCTTCTATAAAAAAAGCTATTCTCTAAGCCAACTTATACAAAAAAGTAGTCCTAAACCAAGGAAGACGCTTATAGTCTTTAGACTTATACTCACGCACAACGGCTTCAACAAGAACTATATGAATAGCTAAGTAGCGCTAGTCTAAACTAGAAGCCGTTGCTTGTTTTGTTTTTTATAATCTAAAAGGTCTCGTCTTTCCGCAATATATGGCAGAGGGACTGGTAGGTTCCTTTCTTCATTCGGATAAAGATGGCACTTCGTCGTTTAATGTGGAAGTTCGGGGCCACAGCACCTCCTTCTCCGGAATCCCCCGAATCAGATGTGGGGTCAATGGGAGGACCTTATCAACCATAGGAATGCCCGATCGACTCTCAATTGCTTGTGAAAGATAGCTATTCCTCCGCTTTGATGCTTTCTTCTGCTGATTCAATAGCAGCTCCCATTTCAGAAGACCGAAAGAGAGTAGCTGCCTTTCAAGCAGACTAAGAATCCGGTATTCCATACTATTCCCCCAACCTTGGGCAATTCTTTTCACAGCTAAGCTTATCGTTCTGCCATACTAGACTTTCTATTGATTGAGACCCATATTGAAAAAGAAGAACTTTTTATTAATCAAGCAAGCATTCCCACCTCCATCACAACCGAAGCCAAGGTCTCTGCAGAAACCATAGCACCTCGCGTCAGGAGCTGGCTTAAGCGACTTCCTTTAGTTGAACTGGTGGCGGTCAATTGAATCTTAGCCAGTGAATTAATTGCGCCAGTTAAAGTTCGAAAAGAGCGACTCGACTGTCAAGCAAAGATCGTTGGCTTTCTTTGCTCTGGGCGCGTACTTTAACTCTGGAGTTAAAATGCCAGCTATCTTGCTTTCTCTTTGCCTCTCTCTGAGCGGTGCTCCACAAAATGCCGACTGGTCCTCTCAAACCCCATATGCTTAAAAAAGCAATTCGAGACAAGAATGTTTGTAAAGTCCGGCGATGACTCGGGAAGAGTCAGCCCTTAGACAAATTCTCCTATCGGAGGAAGATGCCGGCCTGTAGGCTGTTTAGGGCTTTTTACCCCTTGTAGAAGGAGAAAGAGAAGGAAAAGAGCTAAGATTCAGCCTTTCAGCCGGATAGGATTTTACATAGGTTGACTGGAAAAAGACTTTTTC